TTTCATATTTCTTGTTCGGAAAAATAGTTGAAAGAATTTCAAGAATTTAGTATTCAAGTCAATTATGCATTACATTAATTCGATTCATTCAATTTTATTATTAAATATAAAAAAATTTCATTTTTCGAATTTTAGAATATTAAAGATTATAACGATTAAAGTAAAAGCGGGTAGCGGGAATCGAACCCGCATCGTTAGCTTGGAAGGCTAGGGGTTATAGTCGACGTTGATTCATCATTTTTAACGTCTCTAATTCAAAACTGAACGTGAAACTTTGGTTTCATTCGGCTCCTTTATGGAAGATGGATAAATTCCCAGATTCAGACATGAACGAAATAAAAAAATCCGACCCATAACGTCTATGTCAGCTTTTCTGTCTGAATCTATTCAGAACAACCCGCTTTCTAGACGATCCCTATAGAAAAGAGGAGGGTTATATTCTAACAATCTTTCTAGTTACTTCGTTCTCTACTTCTATTTGAAAGAATCCTTAGGAAAAGCATTTTGTTTCCACCGAGCTAAAACAATTTCTCGATGTCTTTAGTAAACCAAAGACATTGTTTAATAGCTGTTTTGCTTCAATTTCCTCTAGATAAATTGAAAATTGAAGATTTAGTTACGATTAGAAATACACTTTTTTTCTTTATCCATGGGTCCTTTACTCATACTCATTCAATTGGAAGTATTGATCCAATAAAAAAAATTATGTTTCGTAATCTCATAATCCAATTTTTCAATTTAAAATTGATTCTTGGATACAAATCACGAGAATGTATATTCTTCCTCGAATTTTTCATTGAGAGGTAAAGGATTCAATCCTTTTAAGAACTAAAGTTTTTGTTCGGAATGAATATATGAATATTAATCAAACCGAAAGACCCTTTAACTATATAGGGGGTTATAGAACGAATCACACTTTTACCACTAAACTATACCCGCTACAATCCGATTATTGTATATAAATGGACCTTTTGTCGACCCTAATCAAAAGTAAAACAAAAGATAAGAAAAAAATAATGAAAACGAGAGCGTTTACGTGTTGTATCAGAGGACCTAATGAGATTAGGAAAAGAGGATTCATTTAATTTAAATAACTAAATACCAAGTGCTTTTTTGCCCGAGGTTTTTGACCTATACGTCTCGAACTTAAGCCATAACACAAAAATGGATTGTGTCAAGAAACGACAGTTCCCTTTTTCTTATTTAACCTGGAATAAAAAGACTAACTAAGAAAGAAACGGGACTTTGATTCGATATCATTTGATTCTATATCATAGAAATTGAAAAAGTTTTTTTATTTTTTTTTAATCGCAATAACAAGCAAGTGTTTTTATTTTTTTTTTTTCAAAATTCAAAAATCTTTTTATTTATGATTCGTTGGAACAAAAGGGCGGGCCCGGCTAAGTACTGACCAGGCCGGGCCGTGAAACTAAAAAGCCCCTTCGGACGAAATCACGAAATCAAAAAATAATAGTCTATACTATGACGGGCGTTTTCAAGCCTTATTTTTTATAATGTAACATAGTATTATCCTTTTTCAATTGGGAGGAGAGATGGCTGAGTGGACTAAAGCGTCGGATTGCTAATCCGTTGTACGAGTTTTTCGTACCGAGGGTTCGAATCCCTCTCTTTCCGTTTTTGTTGGTGACTTGGTATTTTCTTTCGAATTTATCGCGAGCTCTTTTTTTATTTAATTAATAGTTAAAAATGAATAGTTAAAGAAGTTTAAGGATGTGTAATAGATAAAATCTTACTAATAACAGTTTAAAATCAAGCAAAGAAAACAAAAACCTTATCTTTTATTCTTCACGTCCAGGATTACGTCCTGGATCATTAGACAGGAATCCGAAGATAAAGAGAGAAACAAAGAATATCACTACCGTGTAAACAAATAGTTTGAGAGTAAGCATTACACAATCTCCAAGATTTTTTTTTAGGAAAAAAGAGAATAGATTCTCCACTTTTATACCGCATACCCTACTTTTTTATTTTGACACCAAGAAACGCAGTGGGGTGATCCGGATTTGTCGCGGTTGTACAATAATTTCAATATTTGAATTGAGAGTGTAGGACTTATCTGATCTTATCAATTCTACGAATTTTTTTTTTTTCGAATAAATCATGAATTTATCTGGGACTTTATTAAAAATATCATCGAAAACTTACAGCAGCTTGCCAAACAAAGGCTAAGAGAAAAAAGAACAGAGGTATTACTGGCATAATATCTACAATTGGATTCAAAAAAGCGTAGGCTTCGGGCAATTTGGCGACGAAAAAATTATTGGAAAAAAGAGCAGAATTAAGGTAGATACAGATTAAACTAAATATATTAAGCATAACAAGCATTTTGTTTTGGGGATAATTGTATTTATTTTGATTGAGTTATTAATAAATTGAGTTTTTTATTATTATAAATATGTTATTCTTGATAGAAGAAAAAAAATGAATAAAAAGAAAATAAGATAGACCAAAAAACTTTCTTTGATTTGAACTCACCCAATCAAAAATCCTTCTATATCTCAAATCAAAAGAGAATAGAATAAATCATACTTTCGTACAATATCTTAATTGAATTATATGTAATGATCAATAAATTCAGTTTAATTCTATGTCTACATGTATAGTCTACATGTATAAAAATTCTAGTAATCCATTTTATAAATAATAGATATTTAGACTGGAGTTGACGAATAACCCGTACCAATATTAGTGTTTATTAGTGTCTAATAGAAAAAAATGGGGCGTGGCCAAGTGGTAAGGCAACGGGTTTTGGTCCCGCTATTCGGAGGTTCGAATCCTTCCGTCCCAGATCATACCCCGTCTATGATTATTATTATATGATGTGATCATTATATTAATATATATTTAATATATATAAAATATAAAATATATATCATAATATAATAAAATATATAAAAATAAAATATATAAAAATAAAAATAGCCTTTTCGAACAGCCTTCTGTATTAAGAGTAGAATATTGGTATAGAATGTGATTCTTATTTCTTTTTTTAATAATCTGCGGAATCATATCTTTTTCACAAATTTAATCGAGTTCAAATAACACGCATATGAAATAGGAAATTGAATTCATTTGCGATTCGTTAAGATAGTACCTATTTTACAGATTTTACAGTATAAATATGAAAAAATAACAACATAAATTTTCAATCTTCCCTTACATCAGTGTTTTTTTATCTATCTTTTTTTACTCACAGATGGTTTAATCCAATATGGATTTCTCTCTCTCTTACTGATGATAAAAAACGAAAGGTCCTTGCTGGAAAACTTTATGTTATGCAAAATACAAATAATTGTATCGGATAGGAAATTTTTCAATCAAGTAAATCTTTGTAACGAACTCTTATGAGTTCTTGGTACTTGAAGAAGTGTGAAATTGTTGAATTTATCCTATCACTATTACGTTACTTGAAGATACAGATTCAAAATAACTTGTTTATTCGTGTTATATTAGTTATAATTAGTTAACTAATTATATTTTTACAATATAAATATTCTAAATTTTAAAATTTAGAAAAAAAAATTATTTCTATTTTATAGAATTTCCAATATTTAATTCTATTAATCTAAAAAAATAGGGTTAAATAGATTACTATGTACCGACCGAACCAATGATTATTCATGATTCCATAATTGAATCAATTACATATGGGTTCCAAACTGAAGGAATGTTATGGTAAAACTTCGTTTAAAACGATGTGGTAGAAAGCAACGTGCGACTTGAAGGACATGATCAGCTGTGGAGTCTTACATCCACCATTTTTTTATATATTATATAGGAATGAAAGTGCTCTTGGCTCGACATCATTTGTTCTGTTCCGCTGGAACCCTCTTTCTTTTTTTGGGGGGGGTGATGTAATATAGTACAGGATGGAGCTCGAGTAGAAAGATTTTTTTTCAGGGGCGATAATCTAGGGTTAGTATCAATCAATAAATTGGAACAACTTCGTAAGTATATTTTCGATACATAAACCTAAAAGGTCCTATTCGAGAAAATTTCCAATTCAAAAGGAAGGTGTATTACGCAGGAATCAACCATTCGTATGATTCTTTGACAGAAAGAAATCACAAAAAATGATATGTTGCTGCCGTTTTGAAAGGATTTAAAGATCACCGAAGTAATGTCTAAACCCAATGATTCAAGGCAAAGATCCTGGAACAAGTAAATACCTTTTTCAATTGTCTTAACAACTAGATCAGAATGAAGAATCAAAATAGATTCTAAAGGAGACAGACAATAAAAGGGTTAGAGACCACTCAATAAATGAAATATCTAAAAGGGTTCTCTTTTGAGTTATTTCAGAGTTATCCAACTTGAGTTATGAGGGTGCAAATACGACTAATTTTCTTTTTGTTGGGTAAGAATAAGAAAAAAAAGTACTTAAATCAATAGTCTAATTAATTTGCTGATTTTATGGATATATTTGATATTGTAATTCGATACATAGACATAATTTCTAATTTTCTCGAGCCGTACGAGGGGAAAACTTCTTATACGTTTCTAGGGGGGGGGTATTGTTCATCTATCCCAATGGGCCATTTATCGAATCGTTGCAATTGATGTTCGATCCCGACGAGAGGGAAGAGATCTTCGGAAAGTGGGTTTTTATGATCCGATAAAGAATCAAATCTATTTAAATGTTCCTGCTATTCTAGATTTCCTTGAAAAAGGCGCTCAACCTACAGGAACTGTTCATGATATTTCAAAAAAGGCGGGGGTTTTTACGGAACTTCGCCTTAATCAACAAACAAAATTCAATTAATGAAATAAAATAGAAAAAAGAAGGTGTGGATGACTTGTATATAGCTTTGTATAACCTTTTCTTTTCTTTGCTAGTTCCTCTTTTGTTCTATTCATATCATACTTCCGTTTAGTATTGTTACTTTTAGTATTGTTACTATAGAATGGTGTCGTTTATTTATAACGACAAAAAATGGATTTCGATTTTATTGATATAATAATGGATCCAATAATTTAAAATCGAAATAAAATAGTATAGAAAAAGATCAAGTGAATAAATAAGAAATGACGTAGAAGTAATTGGGTCTATAGACATAAAAATTTGCATTACCGTCAATGGGGTGATTTTCGTTGGAACTCTACGAACAAAAAAAAACAAAGGACTAAACCTGTTTATTTTAGTTATTGAATAAACCTCATTTTTTTCTACTTCTCCCCCGTCTTCCTTAATTTAGTCTTCCACCTATATTATATATAGTGCCAATCCAACACAAGTCCTTAGTTTTTTTATATTTCAATTTAAATAATTTGAATTTGATTAATTTTAATTGATTGAAATCAGAATTGTTAGTTCTATTTTGTATGCTTTTATCAATATTCATATTGACAACAGTGTATCAAATAAATATAATCCGATCGTGGATAAATGGATCCATTTATCCCTGTTCCATAGATTTTATTTCATTCAAATAATGGGTTCTTGGATTTTCTGTTATACAAGAAGTCTTTTTTGATTAAGATTAAAATCAATAAAACTAGATATATACTAATTAATGGATAATATAAGAGACAATAGGCGGTCTATAAATATTTGAAAATCTTTGACTTTTTCCCTATTTTATCTTTTATCTGAAAATTTTTTGTATTTTCGTCGGATTTGTTCATTTTTATTATGAACAGAGTGGATTGGAATTTTTTTTTTTTTTAATGATTTGATTGCATTGTGCCATTCAATTTCGTTATTTATTGGGATTCTGATTGTATCTACACATTTTTTGGGGGTTGCTAACTCAACGGTAGAGTACTCGGCTTTTAAGTGCGGCTAGCATCTTTTACACATTTGTATGAAGCAACAAATTCGTCCATACCATCGGTAGAGTTTGTAAGACCACGACTGATCCTGAAAGGAATGAATGGAAAAAACAGCATGTCGTAGCAATGGATAATTCTGAGAATATTTCATTCTTACTGAATAGGTCCCAAATCTTATTTCAATTGTTTAAATTCGTGGTGTCTAACAATTTTTTAAAAAGAATCTTTGGGAGGGTCGAGTGAATAAATGGGTAGAGCCTTACTATAAGGTCCCAATTATAGGGAAATAAAAAGTAACGAGCTTCTGTTCTTCATTTTTGAATGATTACCCCATCTAATTAGACGTTAAAAATATATTAGTGCTTAATGCGGGAAAGGCTTTTCTGATGAGTGGATTAGAAATTTCTTATGAGTCCTAACTATTAGCTATTCCACTTTATGGGGTAGAGATAAATGTGTAGAAGAAGGCAGTATATTGATAAAGAGATTTTTTTTTTCAAAATCAAAAGAGCGATTGGATTGAAAAAATAAAGGACTTCTAACTATCTTGTTATCCTATAAATGAACATAAGGGGCTAGAGGGTCCGTTGATGAGTTTGACTTGTTTCCGAGGTATCTAGTTTTTTCTTACTATAAATACCTTGTTTTGACTGTATCGTACTATGTATCATTTGATAACCCAATAAATTACCTATTTCTTTTCTGGTTCAAATCGAATTTTAAATGGAAGAATTTCAAGGATATTTAGAATTAGATAGATCTCAGCAACATGACTTCCTATACCCACTTATCTTTCGGGAGTATATTTATGCACTTGCTCATGATCGTGGTTTAAATAGATCCGTTTTGTTGGATAATGTAGGTTATGACAAGAAATCTAGTTTACTAATTATAAAACGTTTAATTAGTCGAATGTATCAACAGAATCATTTTCTTATTTCCGTTAATGATTCGAATCAAAATCTATTTTTGGGGTACAACAAAAATTTGTATTCTCAAATGATATCGGAGGGATTTGCAGTCATTGTGGAAATTCCGTTTTCCCTAAGATTAGTATCTTCCTTAAAGGAGACCGAAATCGTAAAATCTTATAATTTACGATCAATTCATTCAATATTTCCTTTTTTCGAGGACAAATTCCCACATTTAAATTATGCATCAGATGTACTAATACCCTACCCCATTCATCTGGAAATCTTGGTTCAAAACCTTCGCTACTGCGTGAAAGATCCCTCTTCTTTGCATTTATTACGGCTCTTTCTTCACGAGTATTATAATTGGAATAGTCTTATTACTCCAAAAAAATCTATTTTTGCAAAAAGTAATCCAAGATTATTCTTGCTCCTATATAATTCTTATGTATGTGAATACGAATCCATTTTAGTTTTTCTCCGTAACCAATCTAATCATTTACGATTAACCTCTTCTGGGATCTTTTTTGAGCGAATATGTTTTTATGAAAAAATAAAATATCCTGTTGAAGAAGTCTTTGCTAACTATTTTCCGGCCACCTTATGGTTCTTCAAGGATCCTTTTATGCAGTATGTTAGATATCGAGGAAAATATATTCTGGCATCAAAAGATACTCCTCTTCTGATGAATAAGTGGAAATATTATCTTGTCAATTTTTGGCAATGTCATTTTTATGTATGGTCTCAACCAGGAAGAATCCATATAAACCAATTATCCAAGCATTCCCTTGATTTT